ATTTGAAAGATCATTTGATGTAGTTGAAATAACAGAATTTTGGGTTGTTCGATCAAGTAAGGGAAACGCAATGGAATTCATAACGCTCTCATTTCAATGTTTTTTTTTACTTTCTTTTTTTCTTTCTTTTTCTTTTATTGTCTTTGTCTCAATTCAATATTCAACAAGCTAAGACCATTCTAATGCTCCTTTGCGCCATGCATAAACTAAACCAGCAATTAGGATAAGCACAAAAATGAAAGCTTCTATAAATACGGATACTCCTACTACATCGAAACTCATTGCCCACGGATAAAGAAAAACCGTTTCAACATCAAAAATAACAAAAACGAGAGCAAACATGTAATAACGGATTCTAAATTGTAACCAAGCATCGCCCATTGGTTCTATACCCGACTCATAACTCGAAAGCTTCTCTGGCCTTTTGTTAAGGGGGGCTAAAACTCCGGAAATTAGAAATGCCAAAATAGGGATAACACTTGAGATTATTAGAAATGACCAGAAAAGATCGTATTCGTAAAGCAGAACCATAAAAGCACTCCTATGAACGTAGAAAATATAAAATATATGGGATTCGCCAATTTGAATTGGAATTTATTGTAAAGTTATCCATAGCTGTTTAGGCACAACGAGACTTCATTTTGCTTGAACCACCTAAGTTTCCTTTGTTTACTGTAGGACATGTCTCCTTTCAAGATTCATTGACTAGAAGCTTTCCGTTCTATTTTTGTTTAGAATTGACTTCAATTTGCTTTCTATTTCGATAAATAGTTATTGCTCTTATAACTTATACAAATAGGATTTTCTAGCTTTCACCTAATTTTTGATTTTTTTTTTCTAAAAAAACGAAAAAAGAGTTTAGAATAGAATTCTCCATTTTTTTTTAGTAGCAATAAATAATATTAGAAATCCATTTTTTATTTAAAAATCTATTTTTTAGAATCTATATAGTTTATTTTAGATAGTTATATTTAAAATATTAACTATATTATTAAATATATATATTATAGGGCTATACGGACTCGAACCGTAGACCTTCTCGGTAAAACAGATCCAACTTATTATTGTCAAAATGATTCGAACTGTTTCAAAGACCCGACATGCATTTTTTTTTGCATTGGGCTCTTTCATTAACTGATAGAAATATCAGCCAGTCTACCATGATTTTTTCTTAATATTATATTAATGTTAAGAAAAAGCATTAATATAATAACATTAATATAAATAGATAATAGACGGCTCCATGTGCTCTGATTCATTATTTTGCTTCCGATTCAGAAGCACTACCAAAGTGTTTCAAAGAAGAGTTATCCTGATGTAGGTATGCTTTTGGCCTAGATCAACCGAAGTTAAATGGAGTCTCTATCGTCCTGCTTAACTTAAAGCATCAAATAGGAAATATGAAACTTCATACACCTTAAAGTTCATAGGATAGGACGAAAAGAAAATTTTTTGAGCTCTTTTTTTTACTCATTATGCCTAGCATTGAATAGACTAGGTATTCACCTTATCAATATCTCAAATCAATGATGGTTCTATTTGGGCCTACTTAAATTAAATGGACGCCAAAATCATACCGAACCCTTTGTCAGGCTATTGTTTTCCTCTTTTGTTCCTTAAAAGGAATGGAGTAAGACGTCGATTTCTCAATAAGATCGATTCTTTTGATTCTATGATGGACTTCTCTGAAAAACATTGGCGCACGTGTAAACGAAGCGCTCTACCTAACTGAGCTATAGCCCTTGTTATACACATTTTAACATGTAGAGACGTTCTTGTCAAGACACATATTCCATGATCCAATCTCCTATCTCTTTGATTGGTATTGCTTATCAAGAATATTTAATTTATAATTCAATTTAGAATTAGAATCTATGAGTCCATTCTTTCTCTTTGGAATGATAATTTGTAATGATAAATAACCTACTTAACTCAGCGGTTAGAGTATTGCTTTCATACGGCGGGAGTCATTGGTTCAAATCCAATAGTAGGTATAACGTAAAAACTTATTCGATACCCGAGTCAAGTTAGATACCAAAGCCAATCGTATCGAATAAGTTTTTATACTCACTCTTTATTTTTTATTGATTTTGTATCTTTTCCATCCTATTCTAGTTCTTCTAGTTCTCTATTTTCTATTTCATTTTTATTTTTGAATTTAATTGATTTTCCTTAATAGTGTATGAGAATCCTATTCCACTTGATAGGATTTGATTTTATTCAATCCGAGTAATCAAAAGAGCTTCCTTCTAGAAGGAAGCTCTTTTGATTACTCGGACGCACCGACTAGTTACGCCATCCCATTGATAGCCTCCACCCGTGTCCTAGCTCGTCTGAGAGCGAGATTTGCCTCAATTGTTTGCCTCTTTCCTTCGGCTTTCGTCAAGTTATCTTCCGCCATTTCAAGAGTTTTACGAGCTTCTTGTGGATCAATGTCAATACTCTTTTCCGCATCATTCACTAAAACAGTGATCTCATTATTTCCTATTCTAGCAAAACC